GGGGGGNCGGGGCTGAAGCGGCAAACTAGTAATATTGAACATACGTAATGGACTATCCATATATTACCCCATTACACATATTCTATAACACATCTGCTGTATAACATATGAATTTCATAACAGATATGATACCATGATACATATGTTGAAATAGCAGATGTTGATACCATAATACATATGTTGAAATAACAGATGTTTATAGAATCTAATAATTGGGATATGAAGTGTGTTGAAATAACAGTGTTTAATAGGATCTAATAATTGGGATATGAAGTGTGTTGAAATAACAGTGTTTAATAGGATCTAATAATTGGGATATGAAGTGTGTTGAAATAACAGTGTTTAATAGGATCTAATAATTAATTGGCATATGAACTGTGTTGCGAGTACTTCAATTAACCTGCTGGGGCGGTTAACAGTCGGCCGGGGCCTTATGACGTGATAGCCTAATAGCTTAATAACGGTGGTAGATTGTAAATCTAAGGATAGAGGTTAAACTCCTCTTCATGTCAGACTTAAAAGATAGTTTATACGCAGATATGCCCTTGGGCGGTTAATAGCCGGTCGGGGCCCCATGATGTGGAAACCTAAAATTTGAATGGTAAAAGTAGAGTCATTACTTTTAGTGGAGGTTAAATTCCTCTTCATGTCAGACTTAAAAGATAGTTTATGGGGGGGGCAGAATGTAGTTTAATTTAGAGCATCGGCTTTGGGTGCCGAAGGTGGGAGTGTGAATCTTGTCATTCTGATTGTGTCGGGATTTTGGGGGGGGGGGGGGNACAAAATTTAGGTTTCTTCTTGCTTCGGGGGGGGGGGGGGGACAAAATTTAGGTTTCTTCTTGCTTCGGGGGGGGGNCAAGAGCTGCAGGAACGTGCCCAATCTGGGGGGGTAGGGGGGGGGGGTAAATAAAAATAGAAATTTTCCATGAAATAATGGATTGCAGATTTTACTGATTTGTGAGCTTTATGCTCTTGATATCAGTAATGTTTTGTAAATAAGAATATGTCTTAAGAACTGACACAATCCGTACGAAGTTTCAAGGAAGGACGCGAACCTCATCGGCGTTCCTGATCGATGCAGGAAAGTGCCTAGTGAAAGTGACCCCCAAAAAAAAAGCCCCTAGCCCATAGTGATTCCTGGTATGTCACGGTAACGCAGGTAATGTGTAAGCACATTGGGCGTGGGTGAGCGAATGATTCCTGGTATGCCACGGTAACGCAGGTAGTGCCCTTGAGATTGGGTACCAGATGCCCAGGGGCTCCAACGTCAGTGGGTCGTCAAACAGGTTATGAACGTGAAAACACGGGAATGTCCTATGGATTTTGTGCAATGCCCGGTGTTTTTGTCCACGCACAAAAACGCCCTTGTACTGCGCACGTTTGTGATTCTTGGTAGCGTTCGGAATCCAACGACAGTGGGTAATCAAACAGGTAGTGTATCGGAAAACACGGGATTGTCCCTTGGAGTATATATGATGTGCGATATTTTTGTTTGTAAACAAAAATATCGGTGTACTGCGCATATTTTTGGAGATCAATACTATAGTGAAATTAAGGTCAATGAACAAATTTTAATGGTTTTGACTAAGTAAATGAATGAACATGTGAATATCTTCACCAGCCTCAAATACTAGTTAATTAATTTTGGTTTGAATTTTAATTTAATGTCGGGACCTTTAGATCAAATTTATCCATTAAGCAAAGTAGGTCTATTTCACTAATGGGTCTTATACATAGTAATGTTAGGGGATAGGGTAATACCATATAATGAGGGTTAAACATATATGTCTTAGAAAGACATATTTGACCCGGGATGTTGTTGGAGGAGGGCGTGTGGTTATTTAGGGGAGATGTTCGAGGACGGTGTGACGTTTTAAATTTTTATTGGCCGGTGATATGCAGGGGTCCCCCCTACCCCCCCCCCCCCCNGAAGACTACCGGGGTTTTGGCAGATACCGGGGTTTTGGCAGATACCGGGGTTTTGGCAGATACCGGGGTTTTGGCAGATACCGGGGTTTTGGCAGATACCGGGGTTTTGGCATTGCGCTAAGGGAGACTTGAACTCTCGGCATTCGGCTTACAAGACCGACGCTCTGATCAACTGAGCTATTAGAGCATGCTCATTCAAGGGCCTTATTTTCTGCTCATCCTGCTATAGGTGCCAAGATCAGGAAGATGCCGAAGTAGATGACTGAGGCGATTTGGCCGATGATAACGAAGGGGTGCTCGACGGGTATGCCTCCGATTCATGTGAGGATCATGACGTCGGCTACGAGAAGTCAGAACAGAAATTGCGTGACAGGCCGGAATGTAACGCCTCGTTGTTTAGAGGTGTGGAGGATCGGCACAAGTATTAGGACGAGGATTGAGAATAGTAGGGCAAGGACCCCTCCGAGTTTATTAGGGATTGAGCGAAGGATGGCGTAGGCGAATAGGAAGTATCACTCTGGCTTAATGTGGGGAGGAGTGACGAGGGGGTTGGCGGGTGTAAAATTGTCTGGGTCGCCCAGAAGGTTAGGGGTAAAGAGTGCAAGGCATGTGAGACCCATTAGAAGAGCTACAAAGCCTAAGAGATCTTTGTAGGAGAAGTAAGGGTGGAAGGAGATCTTATCTGAGTCGGAATTAATGCCGGCGGGGTTGTTCGACCCTGTTTCGTGCAGGAAAATAAGGTGGATTAGGGTTATGGCGGCGACAACGAAGGGAAGAAGGAAGTGGAATGCGAAGAATCGGCTGAGGGTGGCGTTGTCTACTGAGAAGCCGCCTCAGATTCATTGAACTAGTGTTTGGCCCACGTAGGGGACGGCGGAGAGAAGGTTCGTAATGACAGTGGCGCCTCAAAAGGACATCTGTCCTCAGGGCAGGACGTAGCCCACAAAGGAGGTCATCATTACGAGAAGGAGGAGGACAACCCCAACATTTCATGTCTCTTTATACAGGTAGGAGCCGTAGTATAGCCCTCGTCCAATGTGGAGGTAGATGCAGATGAAGAAGAAAGATGCTCCGTTGGCGTGCATATTTCGGATTAGTCAACCATAGTTGACATCTCGACAGATGTGGGTAACGGATGAGAAGGCCATATCGATGTCCGAGGTATAATGTATTGCGAGAAATAGGCCGGTGGCGATTTGGATGATTAGGCAGAGTCCGAGGAGCGAGCCGAAGTTTCATCAGACAGAGATGTTGGAGGGGGCAGGAAGGTCCGCGAGGGCGTCATTTGCAATTTTTAGTAAGGGGTGCGTTTTTCGTATGCTGGTCATTAGTGGTTCTTGTAGTTGAATTACAACGGTGGTTTTTCAAGTCATTGGTCTCGGTTAAAGCCCGGGCAAGAATTATGACTTATTTAATGTCTTTATTAATGTTGGGCCTTGTGTTTGGTCTCGTAGCAGTAGCATCTAACCCCTCGCCCTACTTTGCGGCTTTGGGGTTAGTTGTGGTTGCAGGCCTTGGGTGTGGGATTCTCGTGGGTCACGGGGGCTCTTTCTTGTCTTTGGTGTTGTTCCTGATTTATCTGGGAGGCATGCTTGTCGTGTTTGCTTATTCTTCAGCTCTTGCTGCGGAGCCTTTTCCTGAAAGCTGAGGGGAGCGGTCTGTAGTGGTGTATGTGGTGGGGTACTTGATGGTTGTTGGGCTAGCTGGGGGCTGATTTTGGTATGAATGGCATGAGGCGTCGTGAGGCATCGTGGACGAGCTTCAGAGTTTTGCGATGGTGGCAGCGGATACTGCTGGGGTGGCTATAATATATTCGTCTGGCGGGTTGATGTTGGTTGCTTGTGCGTGAGTCCTCCTATTGACTTTGTTTGTGGTTCTTGAATTAACTCGGGGGCTGAGTCGAGGGGCTCTTCGTGCCGTTTAGTCTAGACGTTGGCGGACAATAGGGTGGCTAGGCAGAGGGTTATGAAGAACAAGGAGAGGTAAGTCTTAATTAAGCCTTGCTGAGCGTTGCTTGCTGCGGAAATCAGAGGAAGTTGGGCAGAGGTAGCCAACTTAGGGCCTGCTTTTTCTATCCATGTTTGGTCGATGGCCTGTGAGGCCACGGACTGGCCTAGGATGAGCCCGATTTTGGGGGTCGACCGGTGTGTGATGGCTGGGAAGAAGCCCAGTATATTAGAGAAGTGGTGTGTTGCCAGGGTGGGAGTGATTTTTATTTGCTTGCTTGTCAGCGAGGCCAGCTCTAGGGCTGTCAGAAGTCCGAGGATAGTAACAATTAGTGCGCTTAGTTTGAGTGAGGGGTGTATGGTCATGATGGGTGTTTTTAGAGGGGTTATGTTAGAGGTAATAATTAGGCCTGCAACAATGCTTCCTCAAGCGAGCCGTTTAATCGGGTTAATGACGGCGGGGTTATTTTCGTTAATGGGGGAGAGCGCTGGGAAGCGGGGGTGGCCTATTGAGACGAAGAAGACTACTCGCAGGCTGTACACGGCTGTGAAGGATGTGGCAAGCAGGGTAAGGGTGAGGGCTCAGGCGTTCAGGTGAGATGTGTTTATGGCTTCGATGATGGCATCTTTAGAGAAGAATCCTGCCAGGAAGGGTGTTCCCGTGAGGGCTAAGCTTCCGATTGTAAGGCAGGACGAGGTAAAAGGGGCAAGGTGGTGTATACCTCCTATTTTGCGGATGTCTTGTTCGTCGTTTAGGCTGTGGATAATAGAGCCGGAGCAGAGAAAGAGTATGGCCTTGAAAAACGCGTGTGTACAGATGTGTAAAAATGCTAGTTGTGGTTGGTTAAGGCCGATAGTGACTATCATCAGGCCGAGTTGGCTCGAGGTGGAGAATGCGACGATCTTTTTGATGTCATTTTGGGTTAGCGCGCAGGTGGCGGTGAAGAGGGTAGTTAGAGCGCCTAAGCATAGGCAGGTTGTAAGGGCCGTTTGGTTGTTTTCCATTAGTGGGCTAAGACGAATGAGGAGAAAGATCCCGGCTACGACTATAGTGCTTGAGTGAAGAAGCGCGGAGACGGGGGTTGGGCCCTCCATTGCTGATGGAAGCCAAGGGTGAAGTCCGAATTGAGCAGACTTGCCTGTGGCGGCTAGAATTAGTCCTAGCAGAGGTAGAGTCAGATTTATGTCTTTGGAGGCAGCAAATATCTGTTGGGCTTCTCAGGAGTTAAGGTTTATTGCAAATCAGGCCATTGCAAGGATCAGCCCGATGTCGCCTACGCGGTTATAGATGACGGCTTGAAGGGCAGCGGTGTTGGCGTCAGTACGGCCGTACCACCAACCGATTAGGAGGAAGGATATGATGCCAACCCCTTCTCAGCCAATAAAGATTTGGAACATGTTGTTTGCTGATACTAGGATGACCATGGCGATCAGGAAGATAAGTAGGAATTTGAAGAATCGATTCATTTGAGGGTCTGCATGTATATACCAGGAGGCAAACTCCAGGATGGATCATGTTACGTACAGGGCAATTGGTGTGAAGATAATTGAGTAATGGTCAAACTTGAAGCTCAGGTTAATGTCGAAGGTTAGTGTATTTATTCAGGTTCAGTTGGTGGCAATAGTTTCTGTGCCCTCGTTCAAGAATACAAATAGTGGGACCAAGCTGACGAAGAATGCTAGTTTTACAGCAGTCTTTACCTGAGAGGTGGCCCAGTGGGGCGGGAGGGGGTTTGGGTTCAGGGTTGTGAGGATAGGGAGGGCCAGGAGGGTAAGTACTAAGAGAAGGGAAGATGTAGTTAGAGTCATTATGTGCACAGCTACTACTTGGATTTGCACCAAGAGTTTTTGGTTCCTAAGACCAACGGATGGCTGTTATCCTTTAGTAGCCTGCATCGCGTGGGGCTTGTCGAGGGAGCCTCGGGGTTTAACCGAGGGGGTGAAGGATTAGCAATCTTTACTGCTGTCGAGCCACTCTCGGTGGGCAAGAAGGGTTTAACTTCTATTTTTAGAATCACAATCTAACGTTTTGGTTAAACTATGCCTACAGGCACATCAGCCTCACATTAGTTCGGGCTTCAGAACTAGAAGGAGGAGCGGGATGATGTGGAGGGTTATTAGGAGGTGTTCCCGCGTGTGTGAGGGGTCCAGGGTAATGATGTGTGCTGGGAGAGGGCCTCGTTGTGTTATTAGGAACATATATAAGGAGTATCCTGCCGTGATTAGGGTGCCAGTTCCTGTAAGGACTAGGGTTCAGGGCGATCAGTTGAATAGGGAGGAGATAATCATTAGCTCTCCTATCAGGTTGGGGAGGGGAGGGAGTGCCAGGTTTGCGAGGTTGCTGATGAACCATCATGTCGTTATGAGGGGAAGCATGGTTTGTATTCCTCGTGCGAGGACCATGGTGCGGCTGTGGGTCCGTTCGTAGTTGGTATTTGCCAGACAGAAGAGGGCCGAAGATGCGAGTCCGTGGGCGATCATCAGAATTAGTGCTCCAGTAAATCCCCACGGAGTTTGAATGAGGATGCCTCCGGCGACTAGGCCTATGTGGCTGACTGAGGAATAGGCAATTAGGGACTTAAGGTCTGTTTGGCGCAGGCAGATTGAGCCGGTCATGATTACCCCTCATAGGGCCAGGACAATAAAGGGGTAGGCCAGCTCTTTGGATAGTGGGTCGAGTAAGAGTATCATGCGTATTATGCCATAGCCTCCTAGTTTTAGTAGGACAGCAGCTAGTACTATAGAGCCTGCGATTGGGGCTTCGACGTGTGCCTTAGGGAGTCACAGGTGAGCACCGTATAGGGGTATTTTTACTAGGAAGGCAATAAGGCATCCGGCTCATCAGACTTTATTGCTCCAGGTCGTTAGAAGGAGGGGTTTACTGAATTGGAGGGTAAGGAGTGAGAGGGTGCCGGTTTCGTTTTGGAGGAGAAGAAGGGCAACTAGCAGGGGGAGGGAGCCTGCCAGTGTGTAGAACAAAAAATATGTCCCGGCGTTAAGCCGTTCGGCTTGATTGCCTCAGCGGGTGATCAGCATAAGCGTGGGGATGAGGGTGGCTTCGAATATTACGTAGAACATGAAAACTTCTGTTGCCCCGAAGGCCAGGATGAGAAAGAATTGAAGGGAGGTTAGTAAGCAGATGTATGTTCGTTGGCGGTTAAGGGGTTCGTGTGCTATGTGGTTTTGGCTTGCGAGGACTATCAATGGGAGGAGTCAGCAGGAGAGGACGAGGAGGGGCGTGGATAGGGGGTCTGTGGCCATAAGGGGGTTGATAAAAGATCAGCCTGTTTCTGAAGGGTGTGTTAGTCAGTGGAGGCTAATTAGGGCGATGATAAGCCCGTGAGCGAGGGAAGAGGGTCATAATCATTTTGGGGAAGTCAGTCAGATTGTTGGAAAGAGTATGACTGTAGGGAGGAGAATTTTTAGCATTGCAGAAGGTTGAGGCTTTGTAGGTGGTCAGTGCCGTGGGTTCGGGCTGTAGCGACGAGGAGGGCCAGGCCAGCGCTGGCTTCACAGGCTGAAAAGGCTAGTAGAAGTATGGGGGCTGCTGAGTAGCCTGTGGCTCCAAGTTGGAGGGCCCAGATGGAGAGTGCGATGAAGAGGGACAGTATTATACCTTCTAAGCATAACAGGGCGGACAGGAGGTGGGTCCGGTGGAATGCTAGGCCCATTAGGCCAAGGATGAAGGCTGAGGAGAAGCTGAAGTGGGCGGGGGTCATAGGATAGTCAAGGATTTGAACCTCAATCTCTTGAGCCGAAATCAAGTGTCTTGTTTGGACTAAATATCCATTCGGCTCATTCAAGGCCGCCTTGTGTTCATTCATAAATGAGTCCTAGGATTAGGAGTCAGAGTACGGAGGTTGCTCACAGGAAGGTGTGAAGGGGGCTGGCCAGTTGGTCTCCTCAGGGGAGTGGGAGGAGGAGGGCAATTTCGAGGTCGAACAGAAGGAAAAGGATTGCTACCAGGAAGAATCGAAGTGAGAAGGGCAGGCGGGCAGAGCCCAGGGGGTCAAAGCCGCACTCGTAGGGGGAGAGTTTTTCCGAGTCTGGGGTCATTTGAGGAAGTCAGAATGAGACGATAGTCAGGATAAAGGATAAAAGGACTGCAATGAGTAGGATCGTCGAGATTAAGTTCATTATCTTTCCTTGGGCTTTAACCAAGACCGGGTGATTGGAAGTCACTTATACTAACGTTGATACTAGAAAGATTATGAGCCTCATCAGTAGATGGAGATATAAAGGAAGAGCCAGACAACGTCTACGAAGTGTCAGTATCAGGCGGCTGCTTCAAAACCGAAGTGATGTTCAGATGTAAAGTGGTATTGGACTTGTCGGAGAAGGCAGATGGCCAGGAAGGTGGATCCGATGATGACGTGGAGGCCGTGGAAGCCTGTAGCTACGAAGAAAGTAGAGCCGTAAACCCCGTCGGCGATAGTGAAGGGGGCTTCGTAGTATTCCAGTGCTTGAAGGAAGGTGAAGTAGAAGCCTAGAAGAATGGTTAGAGTTAGGGATTGGGTTGCTTGTTTTCGCTCACCTTCCATAATGCTGTGGTGGGCCCAGGTGACTGTGACACCAGATGCTAGGAGAACAGCAGTATTGAGCAGGGGCACCTCGAAGGGGTCTAGTGTAGTAATTCCTGAGGGAGGTCAGACGCCGCCGAGTTCGGGGTGGGGGACAAGGCTTGAGTGGTAGAAGGCTCAGAAGAAGCCTGCAAAGAAGAAAACTTCTGAAGTAATGAAGAGGACTATTCCGTATCGGAGGCCTTTTTGGACGGGCGGTGTGTGGTGGCCTTGAAATGTTCCTTCTCGGATGATGTCTCGTCATCATTGGAACATTGTTAGGGTTGTGAGGAGGAGTCCGAGGGTTATTACGATTATAGAGTTAAAGTGAAATCAGATGGCTAGGCCAGATGTTAGAAGTAGGGCGGCAACTGCCCCCGTGAGGGGCCAGGGGCTTGGGTCAACTATGTGGTATGCGTGTACTTGGTGGGCCATTAGGTGTTTCTGTTAAGGGTTAAACGTTCTCCTGGAGATACAGGCTTAGGAGAAGAACGAAGACGTAGGCTTGGATTATTGCAACTGCCACTTCTAGAAGGGTGAGAAGGAAAAGAAGGGTTGCAGTAAGGATGGCGACTGTTGGTATTAGGGGGAGCAGTACGAAAGCCCCTGTGGCAATAAGTTGAATAAGTAGGTGGCCCGCAGTGAGGTTGGCCGTCAGTCGGACAGCAAGGGCCACGGGCCGAATGAATAGGCTGATGGTCTCGATGATGATTAGGACTGGAATGAGGGGCGTTGGTGTTCCTTCGGGAAGAAGGTGGCCTAGGGCGTGTGTTGGCTGGTTTCGCATGCCGATAATAACGGTAGCTAGTCAGAGGGGAATAGCTAGCCCTATGTTTAAGGACAGTTGGGTTGTAGGGGTGAAGGTGTATGGGAGGAGGCCTAGCATGTTAAGTGTAATCAGGAAGATCATGAGTGATGTGAAGAGCAGTGCTCACTTATGACCTCCTAGATTAACAGGGAGAAGTAATTGTTGCGTGAAGCGATTTACAAATCAGCCTTGGAGTGTGAGTAGTCGGCTGTTTAGTCATCGGTCGGTTACAGTGGGGTAGAGCATTCATGGGAGTGTAAGGGCTAGGGCTATCAGGGGGATGCCGTAGTGGATGGGGCTAGCGAATTGGTCGAAGAAGTTTAGTGCCATGGTCAGTTTCAGGGGTTTGTTTTAGGTTTTTCTGTGCTTTGGGCCGTGGGTTCGTGAGGGAAGGTGTGGCTTAGGATTTTAGGGGGAATGATGATTAGGAAGACTAATCACGAGAAGGCAAGAATGGCGAACCAAGGGGCGGGGTTTAATTGGGGCATGTCACTAGGGGTGGTTGGGGGCCACCAGTCTTTAGCTTAAAAGGCTAACGCTATAACCCATTTTAGCTTCCTAATGAAGCGTCTTCGAGTATCAGGGAGGATCAGTTTTCAAAGTGTTCTAGAGGAACTGCTTCAACGACGATGGGTATGAAGCTGTGGTTAGCTCCGCAAATTTCAGAGCACTGCCCGTAGAACACGCCTGGCCGGGATGTGAGGAAGGCTGTTTGGTTGAGGCGCCCGGGGACTGCGTCTAGTTTGACACCCAGGGCTGGGACGGCCCAAGAGTGCAGTACGTCTTCTGCTGATACCATTACTCGAATGGGCGATTCAACAGGGACTACTACTCGGTGGTCAGTCTCTAGAAGGCGGAACTGTCCGGGGAGAAGGTCTTGGGTGGGGACTATGTAGGCGTCGAATCCTAAGTCTTCATAGTCTGTGTATTCATAGCTTCAGTATCATTGGTGGCCGAGGGCTTTAATTGTTAGGTGAGGGTCGTTGATTTCGTCCATAAGGTAAAGGATTCGCAGGGATGGGAGGGCGATGAGGATTAAGATGACTGCGGGCAGGATGGTTCAGATGATTTCAATTTCTTGCGAGTCGAGAATGTACTTGTTTGTGAGTTTGGTGGAGACTATCGCGATGATGATGTAGAACACCAGGCTGCTGATCAGAATGACTACTATTAGTGCGTGGTCGTGGAAGTGAATCAGCTCTTCTATGACGGGAGAGGCTGCGTCTTGGAATCCTAGTTGGGAGGGGTGGGCCATTAAGGGTGGGGCAAGATACGTGGGGGTTTAACCCACGCCTCTGCCTTGACAAAGCAGTGTAATACTTTACTAGTATCTCATGAAGAAAGTGACAGAGCGGTTATGTGGTTGACTTGAAATCAGCATACGGGGGTTCAATTCCTCCCTTTCTCGTTAGTTCGTTCGAACTTGGACGAAGGCTGGCTCTTCAAATGTGTGGTAGGGAGGAGGGCAGCCGTGGAGCCACTCTACATTAGTTGAAGCTAGTTCGACTGAGAGGACTTCTCGTTTAGCTGCAAATGCCTCCCATAAAATAAATAGGAACATGATTACTGCGACTAAAGAGATTAGAGACCCAATGGAGGACACTGTGTTTCACAGGGTGTAGGCGTCCGGGTAGTCTGAGTATCGACGAGGCATGCCTGCGAGCCCCAGGAAGTGTTGAGGGAAGAATGTTAGGTTTACCCCTACGAACATGACCATGAAGTGGATTTTAGTTCATGTGCTGTTAAGGGTATATCCCGAGAACAGAGGAAATCAGTGGATGAAGGCGGCTAGAATGGCAAAGACTGCCCCCATAGAGAGGACGTAGTGGAAGTGGGCGACTACGTAATAGGTGTCGTGTAGGACAATGTCTAGTGAGGAGTTAGCTAGGACAATTCCGGTTAGGCCGCCAACTGTGAATAAGAAGATGAAACCCAGGGCTCACAGCATTGGAGTCTCTCATTTAATAGTGCCTCCGTGGAGGGTGGCCAGTCAGCTGAATACTTTTACCCCTGTTGGAATGGCAATAATCATTGTGGCGGATGTGAAGTAAGCTCGTGTGTCTACGTCCATCCCAACGGTGAACATGTGGTGGGCCCATACGATGAAGCCAAGGAAGCCGATGGCTATCATTGCTCAGACCATGCCCATGTAGCCGAAAGGTTCTTTTTTGCCTGAGTAGTATGCGACGATGTGAGAGATTATACCGAAGCCGGGGAGGATAAGAATATAGACTTCGGGGTGTCCGAAGAACCAGAATAGGTGTTGGTAAAGGATGGGGTCTCCTCCCCCTGCAGGGTCGAAGAAGGTGGTGTTTAGATTTCGGTCTGTTAAGAGCATTGTAATGCCGGCAGCTAGGACAGGGAGGGATAGAAGAAGAAGCACGGCTGTGATGAGAACTGCCCATACGAATAGAGGGGTCTGGTATTGGGTGATCGCAGGGGGTTTCATGTTGATAATGGTTGTGATGAAGTTGATAGCCCCTAGAATAGATGAGACACCTGCTAGGTGAAGGGAGAAGATTGTTAGATCAACAGATGCACCGGCGTGGGCCAGGTTGCCTGCAAGGGGTGGGTAAACTGTTCACCCGGTCCCAGCCCCGGCTTCTACGCCAGATGAGGCTAGGAGGAGAAGGAAGGAGGGGGGAAGCAGTCAGAAGCTCATGTTGTTTATTCGGGGGAAAGCCATGTCGGGGGCACCGATCATTAGGGGAATTAGTCAGTTCCCAAAGCCCCCAATCATGATGGGTATTACTATGAAGAAAATTATTACGAAGGCGTGGGCCGTTACAATTACATTATAAATCTGATCATCCCCCAGGAGGGCGCCAGGTTGACTTAGTTCAGCTCGGATAAGAAGGCTAAGAGCAGTTCCTACTATGCCTGCTCAGGCACCAAATACTAGATAGAGGGTGCCAATGTCTTTGTGATTGGTTGAGAAAAATCAGCGGGTGATTGCCACAGGTAGGGTTATATTAAAGGCTTTGAAGTGTTTCACGTCAGATTGCAAATCTGAAGAAGCTGGTTAATCGCCGGCCGGGGCCTTGTGACATGATGGCTGAGAGTTAAGCGGTGGATTGTAGCCCCATGGACAGAGGTTCAATTCCTCTTCATGTCAGCCCTAAAAAAAGATAGTTTACACGCAGATATGCCCCGGGTTGTTACCCGGGTCTCCCCCGCCTCGCCGTCCTGAACGGCGGGGGAGACGTAGATGAATGCTCGCTGGTTTGGGCGCTTAGCTGTTAACTAAGTTTTTGTAGGATCGAGGCCTTCTCATCTAGGTGAGGCTTTAGCTTAATTAAAGTGTCTGTTTTGCATGCAGGAGATGCGGGGTAGAGTCCCGTAAGTCTTATCAAGGGTTGGGAGATCTTCACTCCCACTTAGGGCTTTGAAGGCCCTTGGTCTAAAGTTAGCCTAAACCCTTACAGGGGGAGAAGGGTAAGTGCCGTGGGGGTTAGGGGGAGTAGAAGGAGGGCGCTGGCGACCGAGATTGAGAGTAGAAGGGTTGAGGTAGTGGGGCTATGTCGTCAAGGGGAGAGGCTTGTCGAGGTATTGGGTGAGACAGTTAGGGTCATGGCGTAACAGATGCGTAGGTAAAAGTAAAGGCTGAGGAGGGCAGAAAGGGCTGCGATGGTGGCGGTCAAGGGGAGGTCCTGCTTGGCCAATTCTTGGAGGATAAGTCATTTTGGTGTGAAGCCAGTTAAGGGTGGTAGGCCTCCAAGGGAGAGGAGGATGAGGGGAGCTAAGCCCGTGAGGGCGGGTGCTTTGGCCCACCCCGTAGCTAGGGAGTTGACGTTAGTGGAGTTAGAGGCTTTGAATGTGAGGAATGCGGAAGAGGTTATAATGATATAGGTAAATAGGGCAAGGATAGTGAGGGACGGGTTAAACTGGAGGATAAGGATCATCCACCCCAGGTGGGCAATCGATGAGTAGGCCAAGATCTTGCGGAGCTGGGTTTGGTTGAGGCCACCTCAGCCGCCGACCAAAGTGGATGTTAGGCCTAGGAAAATTAGAAGTGCGGGTGTGGTGGCCGTAAGTTGTGCGATTAGGGCGAAGGGGGCAAGTTTTTGTCATGTCGAGAGGATTAAGCCTGTAGTAAGATCGAGCCCCTGAAGTACTTCTGGCAGCCAGAAATGGGTGGGTGCAAGCCCAACCTTAAGTGCGAGGGCGATGGTTACGGCCGTGGCTGGTAAGGGGTGTGACAATTGGAGGATGTTCCATTCGCCAGTGATTCAGGCGTTGGTGGTGCTTGCAAACAGGATCAGGGCGGCAGCCGTAGCTTGGGTCAGGAAATATTTAGTGGTGGCTTCTACAGCCCGTGGGTGGTGGTGTTGGGTTATTAATGGAATAATGGCGAGGGTATTAATTTCGAGGCCCATTCAAGCTAGGAGCCAGTGTGAGCTGGCAAATGTAATGCTCGTGCCAAGCCCGAGGGACATTAGAAGGACGGATAAGACATAGGGGTTCATTAGTAAGGGGAAGTTTTCACTACGTGGCTAGGGCTTAAGGGCCTGGGGCTTGTTGCTTACGTTACTAGGAAATGGTGTAGTTGGAGGCACCAAGAGTTTTGATCTCTTAAGGAGGGGTTCAAGCCCCCTTTTTCTAAGGCTGTATCTTTTAAGGCGGTAACTTGGTAGTGGACGGAGTCTCGCCATCATGTGCAGGGTATGGGCCTAATAGCTTTATATTAGCTGACATTACCGAGGAGCCGGAGGGATTCTAACACTCATGTTCCACTCTATCAAAGTGGCCCTATTTCAGGCACGAGTCCTTTAAAGTTGTGGGGGGACACTTGTGAGTGCAATAGGAAGGGCGAGGTGTCAGATAACAAGTGAGAGGGTGACGGGGAGGAAGTTTTTTCAGACAAGGTGCATGAGCTGGTCATATCGAAATCGAGGGTACGAGGCCCGGACCCAGAGGAAGACGACTGAGAGCAGGGCAGCTTTGGTCATTAGATTACTTGCTGTCAGTTCGGGAAAGGTGGGTATATGGTAGGCGCCGAGGAAAAGGATTGTGGAGAGCGTATTCATTAAGAGGATATTGGCGTACTCGGCAAGAAAAAATAGGGCGAAAGGCCCTCCGGCGTACTCTACGTTGAAGCCTGAGACAAGTTCAGACTCACCTTCAGTAAGATCAAAGGGGGCCCGGTTTGTTTCGGCGAGGGTGGAGATGTATCATATGGCGGCAAGGGGTCAGGCAGGGATGGCTAGTCAGATGCTCTCTTGGGCAGCGTTGAATGCTTGAAGGGAAAACCCGCCCACGAAGATGATTACGGAAAGCAGGATTAGGCCCAGGCTTACTTCATACGAAATTGTTTGGGCTACGGCCCGAAGAGCCCCCACGAGGGCATATTTGGAATTAGAGGCCCAGCCTGAGCCTAGGATCGAATAAACGGCCAAGCTTGAGAGAGCTAGTACGAATAGTACGCCTAGGTTTAGGTCTGTAATGGGGTAGGGAATAGGTATGGGGGCTCAAAGAGTAAGGGCAAGAGTCAGTGCCAGAATAGGGGTTGCGAGGAAGAGGAAGGGGGAGGAGGTTGAGGGCCGAATGGGTTCCTTAATAAAGAGTTTTACACCGTCTGCAATGGGTTGGAGGAGGCCGTAAGGGCCTACGATGTTGGGGCCCTTTCGTAGTTGCATGTAGCTGAGTACCTTACGTTCAAGTAGGGTGAGGAATGCTACTGCGAGTAGGACCGGGACAATGTAAGCTAGTGGGTTCAGGAGGTGGGTGATTAGGGCATTAACCATTGCCAGGCGGAGAAGCCAATCTCGAGTTTTGTGGGACAAATCGTTTTGTGGGGCTGGCGAGGAGTTAAAGAGAGGATTTGAACCTCTGTCGAAAGAGCTTAGGTCTTTTGCAATGTCCGGGCTCTGCCACCTCAACAAGCCCTATTTTTGGGCTACGGATTTTGTCCCCCTCCTATTTTATTTGTGGTCATTAGTAGGGGGTGAGGCGTACCCTTGGTAGAGGCCTCTTCTTTTCGGTCCTTTCGTACTAGAAAAGATCAATGCGTAGATAGAAACTGACCTGGATTACTCCGGTCTGAACTCAGATCGCGTAGGACTTTAATCGTTGAACAAACGAACCCTTAATAGCGGCTGCACCATTAGGATGTCCTGATCCAACATCGAGGTCGTAAACCCCCTCGTCGATAAGGGCTCTGGGAGGGGATTGCGCTGTTATCCCTAGGGTAACTCGGTCCGTTGATCGGCATTGCCGGCTCTTTGGTGGTCAGAAATTCTGTTGATTTGACTTGGAGGTCTGGGTTTTAAGGCTATTGTGGTCTTAATCCATGTGGGGGTTTGGTCTTTCCCCGCGGTCGCCCCAACCGAAGACATTTCGGTGAGGCCCACTTTGTTCATTTCCTCTTAAGGGGGGAGGGTTTTTGACGTGGGTCGCCTTATGTCTTAAGCTCCATAGGGTCTTCTCGTCTTACGAGCGTATCCCCGCTTCTGCACGGGGAGATCAATTTCATTGACCTTAAAGGGGAGACAGTCAAGCCCTCGTGATGCCTTTCATACAGGTCTCCATTTAAGAGACAAGTGATTGCGCTACCTTCGCACGGTCAGAATACCGCGGCCGTTGAACACATGGTCACTGGGCAGGCGGGACCTCTTATTTGTTCGTTTTGCAAGAGGCGATGTTTTTGGTAAACAGGCGAGGCTTGTGTTTGCCGAGTTCCTTCCCTTTGTTTAAGTCTTTCCGGGCATGCACACCTGTGTTGGGTTAACGGTTAGTTATGATGGGGTTTCTTGGTGTCTGTGTAGTAATGCATGGCCCTCGGAGGGGGATCGTTAGTTGTCGGCGGTGGGTCCGCTCCGACTTACACGTGTGCGGGGAGAGGAGTGGGCTCCTCTTATTACTCATTTTAGCAGGGTCTTTCCCAGGGTTTGTGGGAGGGTCTGATAGTAGGTGGGGAGTGTGGAGTTTGATTCGGTATTAAGGGTCGGACTTTGTATGAGCTTTAACGCTTTCTTTATAGGTGGCTGCTTTTAGGCCCACTAAAACAAGTTTCCTTGGGTTGATTATGATCTTTAGTCTCCCGGTGAGGTTGTGTCCTTTTTCAAAGGGGCTGTACCCTCTTTGACTAACTCTCTCGGTCACACTTGGTCTTGGGAGACATAAATGTCTTGGATGGGGGAGCCGGGAGGCTGAACTCATATACACTTCTCAGACAACCAGCTATGACTAGGCTCGATAGGTTTGTCACCTCTACTTGAAGATCATCCCACTCTTTTGCGACAGAGACGGGTTTGCCCAACATAGGCTGTCTTGAAGTAGCTCGTCTAGTTTCGGGGGGCTGAACTAAAGTACACTTTGCTCAGGCATACTGGCTAGATCATGATGCAAAAGGTACGAGGGGTTATCTCTGCTTTTCGTAGCTTGGGGTAGTTGTTTCATTTCTCTTTCAGCTTTCCCTTACGGTACTTTTTCTATTGCGCCTGGGTCTCCTTTTCTGTCGCCCGGGTACTGGGGAGGTAAAATGGTTTGTTGGGTGTTTTACAGGAATTAGTTTTAAAGGGTGTGTTTTTCGGGGAGTTGGGCTAGCTTTTTAGGATCAGGGTGGTCCGAATTGCACGGACATCTTCTCAGTGTAAGGGAGGTGCTTTGCTATTTAGCCACACTCTGTATATTCCAAGTGCACCTTCCGGTACACTTACCATGTTACGACTTGCCTCCTCTTTACCCAGTTGACATATTATGTTATTGAAGGCTTGGGTTTGGGGAGAGTGACGGGCGGTGTGTGCGCGCTTAAGGGCCAATTTCAGCAGGGCACTCTATTCCTTGCTTACTGCTAAATCCTCCTTCAGGGGGTTTTTCATTTCCCCCTTCGTAATTTTCTGGACCAGAAAATGTAGCCCATCTCTTCCACACTTCGTGCGCTGCACCTTGACCTGACGTTTTGGGGGGCGTACCAATTTAGCTTACTATGACTCCCTCACGGGGTAAGCTGACGACGGAGGTATACAGGCGGAATATTAAGCCAGAAGTGGTGAGGTTGAACGGGGGGTATCGGTTCTAGGACAGGCTCCTCTAGGTGGGTCTAAAGCACCGCCAAGTCCTTTGGGTTTTAAGCTAATGCTTGTAGTACCCGGGCGGATAGAATTTGTAGTGTTTCTATCAATGTTTAAGGCTAGGCATAGTGGGGTATCTAATCCCAGTTTGTATCCTGGCTATCGTGGGTTCGGGTTGGTTAAAGTCACTTTCGTGGTGGGGTTTCGTACCGTCGGATGCGTATCACAGCCCTGCGGGCGTTCAGCTTTAGTTTTGGGTTTCCCTAACCACTCTTTACGCCGTTAGTTATCTGCTCGGGCACTAGCTCGTTTGACCGCGGTGGCTGGCACGAGTCTTTACCGGCACTCTTGTAACCATAACTAGGTCAAGTTTACACTTATTGCCTAATGTTTATTACTGCTGAAATCCCTTGGGGGTGTGGCTGTGCAAGACGTCGTGGGCTACACTTGTGTGCCTGATGTCTGCTCCTCGTTTCCGGGCAGGATTTTAGGGGCATTCTCACGGGGGTGCGGATACTTGCATGTATAAATTTGGTTAAGGCAGATGACAAAGTCAGGACCAGGCTTATTGTGCTTTCGGGACTTTCTAGGGTCCGTCTTAACATCTTCAGTGTTATGCTTTGGGTAAGCTACGTTAGC